TGCTTTTCAAGGGAGCCCATTATGCAATGCAATAAACATAATTGATCTTATTGACAAATCGATGTCTTACTCCATAGATTCGAGGGAACAAGAGAACAATAGCCGGACAAATATGGGGTTCGGTCCGATTCAGGTGCGAATTCAAGTGCCAAATCAAATAGAACCCACCATTGATTTGATAGTTGATAAGGTAAATACCCAGTCCATTCAATGCTAGGCATAATGAGTATAAGGGCCTCAAAATAACCTTTTTTCGTCCTATGAACTTTAAGGTGTATGAAGTCTCATATTCGACTCTTGCAGCGTAGCGATAGAGAATCCATCTAACTTAGTTTGATCTAGGCCGAAGGCAGACCTAAGTCAAGGTAACCCTTCTTTGAAACACTTTGGTATTGCTCCTAGATCAGAATACAAATGATGAATCAGAGCACATGGAGCCATCTCATTATTTTCCTGTAAAGAAAAATATGGTGGACTAACTGATCTTTACATCAGTTTATGAAAGAGCCCAATGCAACAAAATGCATGTTGGGTCTTTGAAACAGTTCGAATCATTTCGATAATAATCAGTTTGATCTGTTTTACCGAGAAGGTCTACGGTTCGAGTCCGTATAGCCCTAATACATTCTATTTTAGTTTTAGTATAGTTTTCATTTCCTCATTAGTACTTGTTTATAGACTGGCCGGTTGGTTGGTCCAAAAGTATTACCACATGTTCATGTAAATACATAGGGACAGGAAAATAAAAACAATAAATAAAAAACAATAATTCATTCCAATAGATCTAATCAGTATTTGTAAAATCTCGGATAAAATACTCATCTTCCTTCATTAATCTTCGTGGATGGATTACATATCATATGACCTTTTTCCTCTTTTCCTGTCCATGATTAAAGAGTTAGTAATACATTTTTGCGTTGGTATATCGAATCCGGTCAATTTATGAAGTGAGAATCATGACATGATTCTGTCTAAAAACTTCAACAGTCACATAGATCTAGGACCTATTCTTTTCTTGTATTTGTTTTGTGGAGTCGCCTGACTAATCGCTTTTTGGCAGAACAACAACCCCAATTGATTGATTCAGAGATAATGCAGAGATAATGAATTGGTCCTAAATGTATCAATTTCCTTCTTCTATATTCTATGAGTTGAGTTGGTTTTGGGATTTGGTCTGTCAAATCATTCGATAATGTCTAATTCTTTCTATTAGAAGTATCTTTCTTATGTAGATTAGATAATTTACGATTCCGTCTATTTATTATACCACTCTGTGGTATGTTTCATTGTGTAATGTAGGTTTGCTGTAAAACAAACCTTTTTCTTGTAGTGAAATCCAACCCATCGGGTGGTCTTACTATTACTAAGTGTTATTGCCGTAACAAAACAAACAAGTATTTTGGTTCATTCCAAATCGCGATCTTTCTTTAGTACTCGAGATTGGTCTGAAATGGAATGACTCTTTTTTTTCATTCTAACTCTAATGAAATAACTCGATTCTTTTTATTTTATTTCTGAGAGGGTCAGTCGGTATAGTACAAGAAAAAAGTTTCGAATTTTTTTGTATAGAAAGATATGAGTTGTTATATGTAAACTCGCAACTCAACGGATTGAATCAAATCAATTAAGGAAAATAGAAATGAAATCCAGGATAAGGAAAGGAGAAAAAATATAATCGTTCGTTCGGTGCTTTAGATTATGTTTATGTAATGTATTCGTATCAAATCAATAGAAGCAATGATCCTATACACAGATATTAATGAAAAAAAAATACTTCGAAAAGAATATGCTAGAAATCCCTAGATATTTTACCCCATATGACTACTGAAATTTTTTCAGTTTTGAAATTTTTTTTTATATTCTATTTCTATATTAATTATATTTTTTTTATATTTTTTATTTTCTATATGTTTTTATTTTCTTTTATTTTCATTATCTCATTTTTTATTTTCATTATCTCATTATATAATATATATATATGTATATATGTAATGAAACATAGGATTAATTCGCATTATTAATTTAATTTAATTTAGTAGTATTATCAATTAGTATTAGAATATGTACTAGTTACTAGTATAATATTTAATTACTATTTTAGTTTAGTAATTAGTAATTAATTACTATTTAATTATTACTATTTAATTATATTATTTGACTTGTTAATTACTTGACTTTTTACTTTTTTTTTTCTTTTTTTATATTATTTTTTCATTTTTATTTTAATTTTATAGAGTATAGAGATAAAGTATAGAGAAACCGAGACAAAGCGATAGAATTTAGTTTGTGTAAGAGAACCCTATGTCTACACCATATCGAAATAGAATAGAAAAAAAAAATGTAAGTGGAATTCTGTTAAATGAATCTTTAAACAAGACATGCCCCACAGCAAACAAACTATAAACTATGCGGTTTGATTTGATCAAAATCAATTCTTGTTTCGCCTAATAAGTTCTGGATGAATTGACAATTCCAATTCGAATCGAATAATTCATCATAT